AAGATACGACTTATTTGATTGAAATTAATTGAATGCACAATTCAAAAAAAGAAACATTTCTGTGGTATTCCATATATTCTATATATTGATATTGTAGAGTTCTTTACCTTGTCAATTCAATTTCCAATTTTTGGTCATTGAGATTCATGGGCAATACAGATTAATATTTTAAGGATAGATATTACCTCTCCTTTTCCTCGTTCAACTAAATTGAAATGATTGAAGTTTTTCTATTTGGAATCGTATTAGGTCTAATTCCTATTACTTTGGCTGGATTATTTGTGACCGCATATTTACAATACAGACGGGGGGATCAGTTGGACCTTTGATTAATTAACAGTTCTTTTTTTGATTGACCTCCTACTTGCTTTATAGGAGGTCAAATTTTTATTTCTGTTGAATTATTTCAGTAGAATTTTCGATCTAACAACAACAAGAATCGAATCACGCTCTGTAGGATTTGAACCTACGACATCGGGTTTTGGAGACCCGCGTTCTACCGAACTGAACTAAGAGCGTTTTATTATCAAACTAAATGCAACCCTAATATATCTTGCATACATATATTATGATATAGAATATCATAAAATGAAATAAAAAAAAAAGATGGATTCGGTATATGTATGTTCAATTTTTATGGATCTCAATTGATTCCTCGTTACTGTTCAGAAGATAAGTAATAGGTAGGGATGACAGGATTTGAACCCGTGACATTTTGTACCCAAAACAAACGCGCTACCAAGCTGCGCTACATCCCTTTCAATTGGTCTACAGTGTCATTGTAGAGAATCCCTGTCTTGTTTTCCACATTTTTGATTTATTTCCTCCATTGGTATATACAAATTATCTTGCCATTTCTTCTTTTTTGTCTCATATCATATATAAAATATAATAAAAAGACTTATATACGTATGAAATAATAAATATGAAATCCGCCGTAAAGAAAAATGAATATTTGGGGGGGCGGAAAGCGACATATTTTTTTTAATAAAAAAGGGAATATCTAGCGAATTGAACTGTTGTACATTTCAATTTGAATTAGGAATTCCGCGGACAATACAAGCGGTTATTAACTATATATACATTTGATGGTATGTAATACCATTATGTATTACAAATTACTATAAGGAGGGTTTTAAATGCGAGATCTAAAAACATATCTCTCCGTGGCACCGGTAGTAAGTACTATATGGTTCGGGGCTTTAGCGGGTCTATTAATCGAGATCAATCGTTTATTCCCGGATGCGTTGGTATTCCCATTTTTTTCATTCTAGTTATTGACTTGGGAAGGGGTGAAGAAGATTAGAAAAACAATCAAATATCTGTGACTAATCCCCTTCCCCTTCTTTTTTTTTTCGAGTTTTTAGACTTAGAATAAGTTAGAAAAGAGAAAGAATAAAAATGGATTCAACCTCAGTCAAACTCGGACTCGGCGCCGGGTTCCAAGTGAGAACGAAAATGAAAATGTGATGGCTAGGGCAACAATATCAGACAAGATACTTAAATGAAAAACTGTACTGCGATTCTAAATTGAGAAATCATTGTATTACTATATTTTATATTTGATTGCAACGAAATCTTTCATAATTTTATTTCGAGTTACCAACTTCTCTTTTTTTCTTCATTTTGGATCGGAAAATGGAAGAGTTGCGTGAATCAAAAATCCAAAGGAGGTTCATGGCCAAGGGTAAAGATGCCCGAGTAACAGTTATTTTGGAATGTACTCGTTGTGTTCGAAACGGTGTTAATAAGGAATCAATGGGTATTTCCAGATATATTACTCAAAAGAATCGACACAATACGCCTAGTCGATTGGAATTGAGAAAATTCTGTCCCCGTTGTTACAAACATACGATTCATGGGGAGATAAAGAAATAGATCGAACCGATCGTCTGTGTGTCACCCTTTTCCAATCCAAGGAAGATGAAAAATTACATATATTAGACATATTTTAGATTTAAATATAAACAAACCAAATCCTATTTCTTAATTCTAAATCATTTTAGATCCGATCGAAATAGGATTTTCGGGATAAGGAATAAACAAACCATGGATAAATCCAAGCGACTCCTTCTTAAATCCAAACGATCTTTTCGTAAGCGTTTGCCCCCGATTCAATCGGGGGATCGAATTGATTATAGAAACATGAGTTTAATTAGTCGATTTATTAGTGAACAAGGAAAAATATTATCTAGACGGGTAAATAGATTGACCTTAAAACAGCAACGCTTAATTACTATTGCTATAAAACAAGCTCGTATTTTATCTTTGTTACCTTTTCTTAATAATGAGAAACAATTTGAAAGAAGCGAGTCGACTGCTAGAACTATTGGTCTTAGAACCAGGAATAAATAGGCTTACTCTTCAATTGAATTAAAATTCTAATCCAAACTCAACCGCAGATTGATGCTTTGTTCGAAAAATCCGAAAATCTAGATTTAATTGTCGTGTCGTAAGAAAAAAAAAGAATAGGGGAAGAAGAAGAAATCTTTTTTTTATTGAACATATTTGCTCATTTTGACCACTTTATCATATTTTATCATACTAATTTCTACTCTACCTTCTCGGAGTTCATTCTCCAGAGAACTCCATTTTAAGCATTCCGCTGGATTCTTTCCAATCGTCTTATTTTATGATCTCATTGGAAATCATATAAAGACAATTCCTATTTAATATAGCGATTTGGGCAAGTATTTTACGATTAAGAAGCAACTGCCTCTTGTACAGATTGTGTATGAATCTACTATAACTGTAGTCTATCTTATTATATCGAATTACTGCATTTATTCGAGTGATCCACAACTGTCGAAAATTTCTTTTTTGCCTACCTCTATCCCGATAAGCTGAAGCCAAAGCTCTTATTTTCTGTTGAGTAATAGTTCGAGTAAGTCTTGAATGAGCCCCTCGAAAGCTTGATGCAAATAAACGAATTTTTGTTCTACGTCTCCGAGCTATATATCCTCGTTTAATTCTAGTCATTGAATAAATGAAACTTTGATGAATAACTAATTGATTTCCTTTCTTTCAGTTATTCCTTTCTCCTTTCCTAGTCTATTAATAACAAAACGTATTTTTCCAATGTATAAAATAAAAATTCCAATGGCTTTTGCTACTATAACCTTCCCGACCACGATTTCTTTTTTTGTTCTAGTCACCCGAAAATACGAAATTGTATTGGTACTAGGTATAAAAAAAAAAAACAAACATAGAGTAAATAAATAAAAATAGAAATGGATAAAGAAATAGTGGGTTCCTTCGTTTCTATGGTTACTTCTTAAACGGTGAGGTCCTCTCTATACACCGGAGCTCCTTCTTTTATTTCATCAATGTTATTGTTAACTTGTACAGTTCACCCTCTTTGGCTCTACCCATGAATTAGCTAGTAATCGGTCTTTCACAACGAGATCCACCTATACAGTAACGGTATTTAATTATGAAGATTAGTTGGGTAGCTGACCCTCTTAGTCCGTTCTTGGAAGAATAAGGCCATAATCTTTCTGTTAAATAAGATTTCCTCTGCTTAATGGATAAGCATTTGTTACCAATGGGGAATTCTTTATCATCTAAAATTGAAAATTGAGGTGATTGGATTTGCACCAATCGAAACCATAAATTTGATACACAATAAAAGGATACGATAAATCTTTTTTATTTATTTTTAGGTAGTGAACGGAGTTCTTCCATTCATTCTATCCTATTCACTGGTACTTATCACTGATACGGGAAAAATTTTGTACTTTCTTTTGTCCCGGTCCATGGTCTGAACGAGTCGCACATACACCCTAGTACATGTTCCTCGACGCTGAGGGCATCCCCGAAGGGCGGGCGATTTGGTGACATTTCTGATTGGCTGTCTTGTGTTTCTAATAAGTTGTTTAATAGTTGGCATGTTGAATTGTATACATAATGAGTTGGTTTAGATCAATCCTAACCGGATGATTATGAATTACTTCTATAATTCTATATTAATAGGATTAATATAATAGAAAATATTATATTAACCCCCGGTAAGAAGATAAAATCTCAAATTTCGGATTTTTGCGTGAAATCCCTGCTATTTTTTATTCAACCGCTACAAGATCAACAATTCCATGAGCTTGGGCTTCTGTTGCTGACATAAAAACATCCCTTTCCATGTCTTCGGATACAACCCATAAGGGTTTGCCTGTTCTTTGTACATAAACCCTTGTGATGGTTTCGCGCAGCTTCAGTAGTTCTTCCGCTTCCAGGATAAATTCTCCTGTTTGTGCCTCATAAAAAGAACTAGCAGGTTGATGGATCATTACCCTGATGATTTAATAAATGGTTTTCTCTATCTCGCATGATCATGATGAGTCAAAGATAATAAAAAAAAGATAGGATTAACAACCGTACAGGCATCCTTTGTGCAGTGCATACGGCTCCACAATGGAATTCATTTTTACCTTCCATCGAAGGAATAGAAAATAGAGGATCTATCAGACCCAGAGCAGTAAATGATCCAATAACCACCCTTCCTTTTTTTTTAGTAATTTTAAAATACTATGATGGTTCCGTTGCTTTATTATTTCGTTTGTTATTCAGCAATCCCAAAGTTTCTTTTTTTTCGTATTTAAATTTTTAAATAAATAGAAATAAATATTTCGTAGTCTTTCATAACAGAAATATTGTTAAGAGCCTTCCGTCGTGAAAACAAAAAAGTTTGTGACGCTGAAAGAGGCCTCCGATAAATCAGCTAAAATCGGAAATGCCTTTTATCTCATACTACTCTTTCGATACATAATCTAATGGTTTAGAAAAAAAACAAGAAAACAAATTCTCATATCGAATTCAAAGTGCCATGCTATTATTACTTAATATTCATATTTTATATGGCGAAGGCATAGTTTTATTTTTTGTCTCAAAAAAAAAAAAAAACTCATTGGCGCCGAGCGTGAGGGAATGCTAGACGTTTGGTAATTTCTCCTCCGACTAGAATAAAAGATCCCATTGAAGCGGCTAATCCCATGCATATTGTCTGTACATCCGGTCGCACAAATTGCATAGTATCATAAATAGCTACTCCGGGTATTACCCATCCCCCGGGAGAGTTTATAAATAAATACAGATCTTTGGTATCATCCTCTATACTGAGATATACCATAAGACCAATAAGTTGATTCGAGATCTCGCTATCAACCTCTTGGCCTAAAAAAAGTAATCTTTCTCGATAAAGTCGGTTGATTAGGATAAAATTGTATCCCTTAAGAACCGTACGGGCACCTTTTGATGCATACGGTTCCAAAAAAATAGCGAAAAAAATAATCAATGTTTAGATTCTAGCCTTCTTTAGAGGACTCTTTCTAACTTCTAATGAAGGGGCTTTTTCTTCCCTTCCATTTTTCAAGAAAGATGAGTTTTGTCCTTTGGCCCGCGGTCGTTTATCTATACTATAAATTTCAATAAATAAAAAACCAATTCATTAAATTTAGCGAACTAACTTTTCATTGATGTATTGTTTCATCGAGATCAAATTAAAATTGCGATGTCATTTTCTTGTTCCCGAATGGTCTTCTTCAATTCTTTTAGGTTTATGCTCTACTCCGAGTAAAGATCTGCCCGATTTGGATTTGCACATATAGGACAAATGCCCCAATAGCATTTTGCTACGACTTCTTTTTTTTTTTCAATTTACTTCATACTTTTAACCAAATATTCAACCAACGTATTCATCATATTACTCGATTGATTAACAGTTTTATATCAATGCTATTTCTAAATAGAATATGATACAAGTAGTAATCATAGGATAGATAGATTCCAAATTGAGTTTTTTCTAAGCGGAGCCTGGATACTTCATTTTATTAGTACAACCAAGAAAACCATAAATTATTCTAATTGATAATATTAATCTGGATACCCCCCAAAAAATAGATCTAATTGCACTTCACGCTCCAAATTTGTGATAATTAAATCAATCCGTCTTGGGCGAAAGAGAGGATATCTCGATCGGGGGAGAGAACGGGGAAATACCGTATGACCCAATATATCTGACAAGTCGCACTATACGTCAACCCACGATGCATCTTCCTCTCCAGGACTTCGAAAAGGTACTTTTGGAACACCAATAGGCATTAAAGCAAAGAAAAAAGAATTAAGTACTATAGCTCACTTTGATGTGGAAGCGTAACAACGGGTTTATTGTCTTAATAAATAAGATCGGCCTTTATCAGATTTTATCTTTTAGCATATTTTATACATAGATTGAATAAGTTCATAAAAAAGGAAAACAGAATGAATAAGGGAAAATTCTTCCGAATAGGTCTTTTGAATGATGAACAAATATGTATACATTCACTCATATAAAATATGATCAATTCCCATCCACCATTGCGTATTGGTACTTATCGAGTATAGAATAGATCTGCTTCTTTTTGTTCCTACGAATAGAATTGTTCCATTATTACTAAAAGAATAGACCAAATATTAATCCTTTCGCCAAGATAATCCCCTCAAAAGGGGAGGTCCATAGCATAGTTTTTTTCAGTGCAATAAAGTTACATAGTGTCTATTTTTCGTTGATAAAGGGGTATTTCCATGGGTTTGCCTTGGTATCGTGTTCATACCGTTGTATTGAATGATCCCGGTCGTTTACTTTCTGTTCATATAATGCATACAGCTCTAGTTGCTGGTTGGGCCGGTTCAATGGCCCTATACGAATTAGCAGTTTTTGATCCCTCTGATCCTGTTCTTGATCCAATGTGGAGACAAGGTATGTTCGTTATACCCTTCATGACTCGTTTAGGAATAACCAATTCATGGGGGGGTTGGAGTATCACAGGAGGGACTATAACGAATCCGGGTATTTGGAGTTACGAAGGTGTGGCCGGAGCACATATTGTGTTTTCTGGATTGTGCTTCTTAGCAGCTATCTGGCATTGGGTGTATTGGGATCTAGAAATATTTTGTGATGAACGTACAGGAAAACCTTCTTTGGATTTGCCGAAGATTTTTGGAATTCATTTATTTCTCTCAGGGTTGGGTTGCTTCGGTTTTGGCGCATTTCATGTAACAGGATTGTATGGTCCGGGAATATGGGTATCCGATCCTTATGGATTAACCGGAAGGGTACAAGCTGTAAATCCTGCGTGGGGTGTCGAAGGGTTTGATCCGTTTGTTCCGGGCGGAATAGCCTCTCATCATATTGCAGCAGGTACATTGGGCATATTAGCGGGCCTATTCCATCTTAGTGTTCGTCCGCCCCAACGTCTATACAAAGGATTACGTATGGGAAATATTGAAACCGTCCTTTCGAGTAGTATCGCTGCTGTCTTTTTTGCAGCTTTTGTTGTTGCTGGAACTATGTGGTATGGTTCAGCAACTACCCCGATTGAATTATTTGGGCCCACTCGTTATCAATGGGATCAGGGATACTTCCAGCAAGAAATATATCGAAGAGTTAGTGCCGGGCTAGCCAAAAATCAAAGTTTATCAGAAGCTTGGTCTAAAATTCCTGAAAAATTAGCTTTTTATGATTACATCGGGAATAATCCCGCAAAAGGTGGATTATTCAGAGCGGGTTCCATGGACAACGGGGATGGAATAGCTGTTGGGTGGTTAGGACACCCTGTTTTTAGAGATAAAGAAGGGCGCGAACTTTTTGTACGCCGTATGCCGACCTTTTTTGAAACATTTCCGGTTGTTTTAGTAGACGGAGACGGAATTGTTAGAGCCGATGTTCCTTTTCGAAGAGCAGAATCGAAGTATAGTGTTGAACAGGTCGGTGTAACTGTTGAGTTCTATGGCGGTGAACTCAATGGAGTCAGTTATAGGGATCCTGCTACTGTGAAAAAATATGCTAGACGTGCTCAATTGGGTGAAATTTTTGAATTAGATCGTGCTACTTTGAAATCCGATGGGGTTTTTCGTAGCAGTCCAAGGGGTTGGTTTACTTTTGGGCATGCTTCGTTTGCTTTGCTCTTCTTCTTCGGACACATTTGGCATGGTGCTAGAACCTTGTTCAGAGATGTCTTTGCTGGGATTGACCCAGATTTGGACGCTCAAGTAGAATTTGGGGCATTCCAAAAACTTGGAGATCCAACTACAAAAAGAGTATAGTCTGATACAAGATTGCTCTGTTCCTTTTTTCCTTTATTTTTTGATTTGACATAGATAGGGTACCGGATAAATCTTGATTCGGATTGCTGACTTTTCATTTCTTTGACTCTTGTCTTGGTCTTTTTTTTATCCGGAAAAAGATCCCAACTAAACAGGTATGGAAGCTATAATTGTAAACCGAAATCAAATCTATGGAAGCATTGGTTTATACATTCCTCTTAGTCTCGACTCTAGGAATAATTTTTTTCGCTATCTTTTTTCGCGAACCGCCTAAAGTTCCAACTAAAAAGGTGAAATGATTTCTCATTATCTCAATTGAAGTAATGAGCCTCACGATATTGTGAGGCTCATTACTTCAACTAGTCCCCGTGTTCCTCGAATGGATCTCTTAGTTGTTGAGAGGGTTGCCCAAAAGCAGTATATAAGGCATACCCAGTAAAACTTACAAGTAAACCAGATATAGAGATGGCAACTAGGGTTGCTGTTTCCATTATTATATAATTTCAAGACCACAATGGATCTATGATAAGATCATTTATTTACAACGGAATGGTATACAAAGTCAACAGATCTCACTGAATAAAAAAAAATATAGGATTATTTATGGCTACACAAACCGTTGAGGATAGTTCTAGATCTGGGCCAAGACGAACTATTGTAGGGGATTTATTGAAACCATTGAATTCGGAATATGGTAAAGTGGCTCCTGGGTGGGGAACTACGCCTTTGATGGGTGTCGCGATGGGTCTATTTGCGATATTCCTATCTATTATTTTGGAGATTTATAATTCTTCCATTTTACTGGACGGAATTTCAAGCAATTAGATTCGATTCACAAGAACCCCTAAATAACTTTTCAATAAAAAGTAAAGTATGTAGGTTTCCGCTTTTTAGCCCACTCTTTTTTGGTAGTTCGATCGTGGAATTTCTTTTTTTTCTGTATTTCCGGAATATGAGTGTGTGACTTGTTAGAATTGATCCTATGGATACGACAGAGAATAAGTCGGTCATCTTGATCAAGATGATTTTATCTCGTTGGATATTCAGTCTAGGCTAGTATCTGGAGCACAGAATATATGAAATAGATTACAAAATATTAGAACTATGATTCATACTTATCAGACCTCGTGGCCGGACTCCGAAAAAAGAGTTAGAAGTGAGAAATTAAAAAAATTTTATTCTTTCGTTTATACTTATTTTGGTTAAAGGATAAACGTTTCTTTGTCTTTTTTTCATTATATTCAGTCATTGAATAAGTGATAATCCAAGGGTTCTTACTCAGGGAATTTTTGAACTTTTTTTGGAAGGTTTTATTGAATCATCGTGGTTCTAGTATGAATCTAAGGTTTTAATTGATTCATAGGGTCTTAACAAGAAAATTCCTATCAATAATAAAGAAAACAAGAGTAAAGTCGCATTACACACAAATCAAAGAAAAAAATAGGTAAATAGAAGATTCAAGAGGCCCCTAATGATCAATATAAATACGAATGAGCCGACTTGATATTTGGGCATTATAACTACAAAGAAGACTTTTCGGATTTTGATTCTTTCGTATCTTCAGAGAAAAAATTGAATCATAGCATTAAGAAGTTTGAAACTTTTTAGTACACATATCCGTTACGAGCGGTATTTGGGTGTTTCTGTTTGAGCCGTACGAGACGAAATTCTCATATACGGTTCTCAGAGGGGGATCCCCTTGGTTTACCTATCTCAATAAAGTGTATGATTGGTTCGAAGAACGTCTTGAAATTCAGGCGATTGCAGATGATATAACTAGCAAATACGTTCCTCCGCATGTCAACATATTTTATTGTCTAGGAGGAATTACGCTTACTTGTTTTTTAGTACAAGTAGCTACGGGGTTTGCTATGACTTTTTACTATCGTCCGACCGTTACTGAGGCTTTTGCTTCTGTTCAATA